ATCTTATCGAGGTAATCATATTTGTTTCGGTAAATATGCTCTTCAGGCACTTGAACCTGCTTGGATCACATCTAGACAAATCGAAGCAGGTCGACGAGCAATGACACGAAATGCACGCCGTGGTGGAAAAATATGGGTCCGTATATTTCCAGACAAACCAGTTACAGTAAGACCTGCTGAAACACGTATGGGTTCGGGGAAAGGATCCCCTGAATATTGGGTAGCTGTTGTTAAACCGGGGCGAATACTATATGAAATGGGTGGAGTAACCGAAAATATAGCTAGAAGGGCTATTTTAATAGCAGCATCTAAAATGCCTATACGAACTCAATTTATTATTTCGGGATAAAAATGTAGAACCGACAGAGATGAATCTTAGGGATAAAACAAAAACGCAGGTTTCTTTTTTTGGACAAACAATATTTCTTTTATTTTCTTCATCCTTTGCATTGGAAGAATAAACAAAAAATTTGATATGATTCAACCTCAGACCCATTTAAATGTAGCGGATAACAGCGGGGCTCGAGAATTGATGTGTATTCGAATCATAGGAGCTAGTAATCGTCGATATGCTCATATTGGTGACGTTATTGTTGCTGTGATTAAAGAAGCAGTACCAAATATGCCCCTAGAAAAATCAGAAGTAGTGAGAGCTGTAATTGTTCGTACCTGTAAAGAACTAAAACGTGACAGCGGTATGATAATACGATATGATGACAATGCTGCAGTTGTGATTGATCAAGAAGGAAATCCAAAAGGAACTCGAATTTTTGGGGCAATCCCCCGTGAATTGAGAAAATTGAATTTTACTAAAATAGTTTCATTAGCTCCCGAGGTATTATAAAATGAGATCGTGATATCTTTGGGGTATTTGAAAGAAATAGATTAAGAACTAGATTAATTCGTAGATTGTGTCTCACGCATATACCTTGCAAAATTCCTATTCATAAATCAATAAAAAAAAAAAGAAAAACATGTTGATTATATCCAATTTTGAGACACCAATAATTTTAGTTCATCATGGGTAGAGACACTATTGCTGAGATAATAACCTCTATACGAAATGCTGATATGGATAGAAAAAGAGTTGTTCGCATAGCATCTACTAATATTACCGAAAATATTGTTAAAATACTTTTCCGAGAGGGTTTTATCGAAAACGTCAGAAAACATCGAGAAAAAAACAAATATTTTTTGGTTTTAACCCTTCGACATAGAAGGAATGGGAAAAGACCCTATAGAAATTTTTTAAATTTAAAACGGATCAGTAGACCCGGTTTACGAATCTATTCTAACTCTCAACGAATTCCTAGAATTTTAGGTGGGATGGGAATTGTAATTCTTTCTACTTCTCGGGGTATAATGACAGACCGGGAGGCTCGACTAGAACGAATCGGTGGAGAAATTTTGTGTTATATATGGTAATCCATTTAATATCCAAATGGGATCCGAAACCTCTTCCTATTTGTAAAAAAAAAAAGAAAGGGGGTGAGTTGTCTAATATCGTCTTTCCTCCATTAATTGATACTTCAGGGGGGCTTTACCTGAAATGAAAGAACAAAAATGGATTCATGAAGGTTTAATTACTGAATCGCTTCCCAATGGCATGTTCCGAGTTCGGTTAGATAATGAAGATCTGATTCTAGGTTACGTTTCAGGAAAGATCCGACGTAGTTTTATACGGATACTGCCAGGAGATAAAGTCAAAATTGAAGTAAGTCGTTATGATTCAACCAGAGGACGTATAATTTATCGACTCCGAAACAAGGATTCGAAAGATTAGGTCATTTTTATTCGATACAATTCGAGATGCAAAATTTCAAGAAACTTATTTTCTACCAAAAAAGAATTAAGATAAGGAATGACAAATATGAAAATAAGAGCTTCCGTTCGAAAAATTTGTGAAAAATGTCGACTAATCCGTAGGCGGGGGCGCATTATAGTAATTTGTTCCAACCCGAGACATAAACAAAGACAAGGATAATCAGACCCGCTAAAGGGCTCAATGTACAAATAAGAAATCTGTTTTGACATAAAATGGATATATCCATATATTTCTGACTCATATTTATGAGATGATACAATATGGCAAAAGCTATACCGAGAACTGGTTCACGTAGGAATGTACGTATTGGTTCACGTAAGAGTGCACGTAGAATACCAAAGGGAGTTATTCATGTTCAAGCAAGTTTCAATAATACCATAGTCACAGTTACAGATGTGCGGGGGCGGGTGGTTTCCTGGTCCTCGGCCGGTACTTGTGGATTCAAGGGTACGAGAAGAGGGACACCCTTTGCCGCTCAAACTGCTGCAGCAAATGCTATTCGTACAGTAGTTGATCAAGGTATGCAACGAGCAGAAGTCATGATAAAAGGTCCCGGTCTCGGAAGAGACGCAGCATTACGAGCTATTCGTAGAAGTGGTATACTATTAACTTTCGTACGGGATGTAACCCCTATGCCACATAATGGCTGTAGACCTCCGAAAAAAAGACGTGTGT